CCAGTATCGAATACTGGTGATAATATCAGCAAAAGAACGTTCTCCTGTGCTTCCAGACATGCTGAGCTCCACATATTCTTGTACATTCAAAGGGAAATCGATTCCGTAAAGACGAGATCAGTAAATGAAAATTCACCGAAATTTATTTTGTTGGATCGTCAATATTGTACCAAGGGTTTCTTTCGAGTATACCGAATCAGTATAGCTATCCTTCTTCTGACACAGCAAGGGAATTTGAATTAATATTCAACCGAAGTACTAGATAATTTCTTCTTTTTTTCTTGCTTGTGGATATAGAACTATGCACCATTTAATAGAAAATTCCTCAAATAGTATAGACTTTATCTCCATTATTGGCTTCGGACTAGAAACGGAATTAGATAAAGTGTGAATCTGACAAGTTGGTTTCGAATCTAATTCATGATTAGAATTCATGAAGAAGATTAAGATTCACAATTCAATTAGACACGAAATCGAGAACTCTCCTTTTCGTGGTTTGGTTATAGAATCGATTTTTTGGAATCTTTTTTTTTTCAGTTTAAGGAAGTGGTTAGTCGTCTAGTAACAAGTAAAAAGAGTAGGTAGTATTCGATGAAAGAAAACAAAGAATAAAAAAATGGAATTAGAATCAATTAATCAATATTTGGGATACATGCCTTTCCTTTCTTGACCTAACTACAAGGATGAGACTTTATAAATCATATGGAAAGACAAAAGGTAGAACCTATAAAAATAATAGGAATTACTAGTCTTAGAATCTAGTTGGAAAAAAAAAATAAATATTTTTTTGAGTGATCGTGTGATATCCTTTTTTTTGTTCTCGTTCGAAATATTATGTGAATGAACCCCATTGATGAATCCAATGAGAACAAAAAAAAGTAAAAAGTGTTATAAGATTACTTTTCATTCTAAAAAAAAAAGGATTCAATCCAATTCAAAACTAAAAGAAATGATCAAACTAGAAATGATTTGCCAATTTTATTCCATAGTGATTCAAAGTGAGTTTCATTTTTGAATTGAACGAAGTTACATGGCATAGTTTTTATTATTTTATTATTAGTTTACTCAAAGGTTGGTCAAAAAATCTGTTGATTAGAAATCGAGGGATATGTAGATGTCACAGATAATAAATCGATTTCTTTTTCTACTTCTGCAACTTTTTTTTAGTGACATCTAGAATGGAATGATTGATGAATTGAATCAAAAACTTTCAATTGAACTTATTCTTTCAATTGGTATTTTTGCTTATTTTCCCTCCTATCTTTCAAAATTGAAACTTAGGTAAGTGCTTTATAAACATATGTATAAAAAAAATTTCATTTAGCTCCTTCATGCCTACACTAACTAGTTATTTCGGTTTTCTATTAGCGGTTTTAACTATAACCTCCGCTCTATTTATTGGTCTGAGCAAGATACGACTTATTTGATTGAAATGAATTCAATGAAAAATTCATAAAAACAAATCCGTCGGTGGGATTCCATCTATTTTTTAGTTCCTTATAGTTTTTTATCGCTGAAAATTTTTGATCATTGCATTGAGATTCATGCACAATTGAGATTAATATTTAGGGATAGATATTACCTCTCTTTTTTCCCTTTCAAAAAAATTGAAATGATTGAAGTTTTTCTTTTTGGAATCGTCTTAGGTCTGATTCCTATTACTTTGGCTGGATTATTCGTAACTGCATATTTACAATACAGACGTGGTGATCAGTTAGACCTTTGATTAATTAACAAATCTTTTTTGATTGACCTCCTCCTTTCTTTAATCTAATCCACAGGAGGTCACATTTCGAGTACTGTTCAAGTTAGTGACGTTATTTCAGTCTAATTAGACCTAACAAGAAGGGAATCACGCTCTGTAGGATTTGAACCTACGACATCGGGTTTTGGAGACCCACATTCTACCGAACTGAACTAAGAGCGCTTTACTATCACAATAGATAAGACTGTAAAGAAAGGGATTCTTTTTGTAACCCTACATCCTGCATGCATATACTATCATATATAGTATGATAAAAATGACGGATTATGTATGTACAATGAAAATAGATCTCAAGGAATTCCTCATTACTTCTCATAGGAAAAGTAATAGGTAGGGATGACAGGATTTGAACCCGTGACATTTTGTACCCAAAACAAACGCGCTACCAAGCTGCGCTACATCCCTGTCAATTGGTTTACAGTGTCATTGTAAAGAATCCTTGTCTTGTTTTCCATATATCCTTATTTCTACTATTGATATACACAATTTCTCTTTCCATTTCTTCTTTTTTATCTCAGTCTCATATTCATATAAGTATAAGAAAAAAAAGTCTTTGCATACATATGAAGAAACCTGTCGGAAAGTAAAAAAAACTTTTTCGGTAATGCTCCGCAGGAAAGAGGTATCTTTTTCTTTGAAAATTTTTGATGGATTATTGGTGTACATTTTAATTTGTAATTTCACTTAGGAATTTCATGTACAAATACAAGTGGTCCTTAATTACATATGCATCGGATCATATATCTATATATCTATTAACTTTCTGTCTTAAAATAAAGAAGGAGGATTTTCAATGCGAGATCTAAAAACATATCTCTCTGTGGCACCGGTACTAAGTACGCTATGGTTCGGGTCTTTAGCGGGTCTATTGATAGAAATCAATCGTTTTTTCCCGGATGCGTTGACATTCCCTTTTTTTTCATTCTAGTTATTGACATGGGAAGGGGTAAGGAAGATTAGAGATCGAATAAACTATCTGTGACTAATTCCTCTCCCCCCCCCCTTTTTTTCGAATATTTAAAAGTGAGAAAGAAGAAAAGTGGATTCAATCTCAGAAAAACTTGGGTTCAGTATCGAATTTTCAATTCACTTAATAAATAAAAGGGAAAACGGAAATTTAAATGGGGTCTAGGATAAGAGTATCATACAAGTAAATGAAATACTGTGCTTAGAAATCGGAAATGAAATATAGTTAGAAATTTTTTGATTACGTATTTTTTATTCTATTTACTAGATTGCAACGAAATTTTTACAATTCTATCTTATTTCGAGTTAGCAATTTCGATTTTTGTTTTTCCTTTCTCTTCGGGTCGAAAATCGAAAAGTTGCTTGAATCAAAAATAAAAAGGAGGTTCATGGCCAAGGGTAAAGATGTTCGAGTAAGAGTTATTTTAGAATGTACCAGTTGTGTCCGAAAGAGTGTTAATAAGGAATCAAGGGGCATTTCCAGGTATATTACTCAAAAGAATCGACACAATACGCCTAGTCGATTGGAATTGAGAAAATTCTGTCCCTCTTGTTACAAACATACGATTCATGGAGAGATAAAGAAATAGATCCAACCGAACGTGTGTGTATCAACTTTCGAGGGAAAAGGACATACATTATTTTGATTTTAATTTTCTCATTTATAGATTTATAGTATTTTATAGATTTATAGTATATATAAAATAGTATATATATAAAAAAAAAGAGATATAAATTTTATTAGTCTAATATTTATTAGACTAATAAATACTACACTAATAAATAATACGCTAATAAATACTACGAAAGAATAAATTATTAATATATAGAAATAATATATTCATAATAAGATATTCATAGAATGAATATTCTATAGAAAATGGAATAGATATTTAAATAAAATTTAAATATATAATAGAAATATAGAACACATATGGAAATAAGAAAAAAAAATAACAAACCAAATCCTATTTGTTAATTTGAGTTCATTTTAGATCTGACCGAAATAGGATATTGGGTATAATATAAGGAATAAACTAAACAAACCATGGATAAAGCCAATCGACCCCTTCTTAATCCTAAGCGATCTTTTCGTAGGCGTTTGCCCCCGATCCAATCGGGGGATCGAATTGATTATAGAAACCTGAGTTTAATTAGTCGATTTATTAGTGAACAAGGAAAAATATTATCTAGGCGAGTGAATAGATTGACCTTGAAACAACAACGATTAATTACTATTGCGATAAAACAAGCTCGTATTTTATCTTCGTTACCTTTTCTTAATAATGAGAAACAATTTGAAAAAGCCGATTTGACCGCTAGAACTCCCGGTTATAGAACAAAAAAAAATAGGCTTACTCTATATTCAATTGAATAAAAATTCCAATCCGAACTCAAACACAGATTGATGTTTTATTCGAAAAATCCGAGAATCCGGATTTGATTGTCGTGTCGTAAGAAAAAATCGGGGAAGAAGAAATTTTTTTTTACTTGACTGGGTTCGCTCAGTTTGACTACTTTAGTCTATTTTCTCAGAGTAGTTTCTACTCTATCTTCCCGGAGTTCATTCTCCGGGTAACTTTGTTTAAATCATTTCGGGGGACTCTTTCCAATCTTCTTTTTTTATGATCTCATTGGAAATAATAAAAAGACAATTCCTATTTAATATAGTTATTTGTGCAAGTATTTTACGATTAAGAAGCAACTGATTCTTGTACAGATCGTGTATGAATTTACTATAGGTATAATATACCCCCTGCTCGCGAATTACTGCGTTTATCCGAGTGATCCACAAACGACGAAAATCCCTCTTTTGCCTATCTCTATCCCGATGAGCCGAAACCAAAGATCTTATTTTCTGTTGAGCAATAGTTCGAGTAAGTCTTGAATGAGCCCCTCGAAAGCTTGATGCAAATAAACGAATTTTTGTTCTACGTCTCCGAGCTATATATCCTCGTCTAATTCTGGTCATTGAATAAATGAAACTTTGATGAATAACTAATTGATTTTCTTTCTTTGAGTTATTCTTTTATCCCTTCCTGGTATATTAATAACAAAACGGATTTTTCCAATGTATAAAATCAAAATTCCAATGGCTTTTGCTACTATAACCTTCCCGACCACGATTTTTTTTTCTTTTTTCTAGGCATTTCACCTCGAAACGAAATAAGAAATTGTATTGATACTAGGTAACTAAAAAGTAGTAAATATAGATGAATAAAGAAATAGTGGGTTCCTTCGTTTCTATGGTTACTTCTTAAACGGTTAGGTCTTCTCTATACACCGGAGCCCTTTACTTTACTTCTACAATATTTAGTCAATGTTATTAGTAACTTGTACAGTTCAAACTCTTTGGCTCTACCCATGAATTATCCAGTAATAGGTCTTTCACAATGAGATCTGACTATACAGTAACGGTATTTCATTTTGAAGGTTAGCTAGATCGCTGACCCTTTTAATCCGTTTTGCAAGAATGGGAGCATAAATTTTTTATTTTTTAAATAGGTTTAAAATAGGATATCTCCCGCTTAATGGATAATATTTGCTACCAATGGGAAATTGCTTCTTTCTCATCTTACATCTTAAATCGAGCTGATTCGATTTACACGAATAGAAACCATAAATTTCCTACACAATAGATGGATATGATAGATCTTTTCTTTTTAGATGGTGGCTGGAGTTCGTTCATTTTATCCTATTCACTGGTACTTATCATTGATACTGGAAAAATTCTTTATTTTGTTGTCTCAGCTTATAATTTGAACGAGTCGCACATACACCCTAGTACATGTTCCTCGACGTTGAGGACATCCCCGAAGAGCGGGGGATTTCGTGACATTTCTGATTGGCTGTCTTGTGTTTCTAATAAGTTGTTTAATAGTTGGCATGCTGAATCTTTACATAATGGACTGGTTTAGATCAATCCTAACCAGATGATTAGAAATTTTTTCGAATTTTTTCTAGTTAATACTAATAGAATATTAAACCCAGTAAGAAGATAAAATCGCAAATCTCGGATTTAACTATTTTTTTTATTCAATCGCGACAAGATCAACAATTCCATGAGCTTGGGCTTCTGTTGCTGACATAAAAACATCTCTTTCCATGTCTTCGGATACAACCCATAAAGGTTTGCCCGTTCTTTGTACATAAACCCTTGTGAGGGTTTCGCGCAGTTTCAATAGTTCTTCCGCTTCCAGGATAAATTCTCCTGTTTGTGCCTCATAAAAAGAACTAGCAGGTTGATGAATCATTACCCTGATGATATAACATAAAAAAGGGGTTCCTCTATCTCGCACGATGAGGTGAGGAGAAAAGATAGAGAATAAAAAAGATAGAATTGGACAACCGTACGTGCATCTTGTGCGCATTGCATACGGCTCTACAATGAAATTGACTTTTCTCTTCTATCGAAGAAACAAAAGAGAAAAAAAGGATCGATCAGATCCAGATCAGTAAATGATCCAATTACCACCCTTCTTTTCGTTTTCGGAGGAGTTCAAAAATACTATGATGGCTCCGTTGCTTTATATATTCATTTCGTCTGTAATTCAGCAATCCCAAAGTTTCTTTTTGATCAGAAAAATAAGGAAAAAGTTTATTTTTTTTTTTTTCATACTTTTTCAAACATAAATATTGTTAAGATTAAGATCCTTTTAGTATGAAAAAAGTTTGTGACGCTGAAATGGACTCCTGATAAATAGGAAATACCCCTTATCTCATACTACTCTCTCGATACATAATCGAATGTTTTGAAATATATATAATTTTATCATATCGAATTCAAAGTGCCATGCTATTATTACTTAATATTGATATTTCATATGGTGAAGGCATAGTCTTCTTTGTTCTCTCAAATAAAAAACTCATTGGCGCCAAGCGTGAGGGAATGCTAAACGTTTGGTAATTTCTCCTCCGACCAGGATAAAAGATCCCATTGAAGCGGCTAATCCCATGCATATTGTATGTACAGCTGGTCGCACAAATTGCATAGTATCATAAATAGCTAATCCGGGTATTACCCATCCGCCAGGAGAATTTATAAACAAATAGAAATCCTTGGTATCATCCTCTATACTGAGATAGACCATAAGACCAATAAGTTGATTCGAGATCTCGCTATCAAGCTCTTGGCCTAAAAAAAGTAATCTTTCTCGATAAAGTCGGTTGATTAGGGTAAAATTGTATCCCTTATGAACCGTACATGCACCTTTTGATGCATACGGTTCAAAAATATTGTGAAAAAAATCAATGTGTAGATTCCATCCTTCTTTCTTTTTTCATAGTAGTTCTTCTAACTTCTAATGAAGGGGCTTTTTCTTCTATTTTTCAAGAAATATGCATTTTTTTCCGTTTCCCTATTTTCCATATTCGAAATTTTCCATATTCGAATTCTAATTATATAGATATATAATGTTCTATTTATTAGAATGATATAGAATTCGAATAAATAGAATAATAAAAAATTATAAGAAAAATAATACGAAATGGAATAAATCGAAAAGAATTCACTAAACTTATAAAACTAACTTCTTATTGATGTATTGTTTCATCGAGATCCAATCCAAATCACGATGTCATTTTCTTGTTCTTGAATGGGCCTCCTTAATTCTTTTAGGTTGATGCTCTACTCCGGGTAAAGATTTGCCCGATTTCTATTTGCGCATATAGGACAAATGCTTCCAATACCACTTCTTTTTGATAAGATTTGCTTTTTTAATCATGTCTTTCGCCAAATTTCATATTCGACGTATTCATCATATTATTCTATTCGAGTGATTAAGATTGAGATCATTATCTATTTTTTTTTAGAAAAAATAGGAATAATTTATGATACAAGCAGTAATCATCGATATATTACCAATTGGGATTTTAAAAAATTTTAAAACGGAGCCTGGATACTTCATTTTATTGGTCCAATCAAGCCAACCATAAATTATTCTAATTGATAAGATTAATCTGAATCCTCCTACAAAATTGATCTAGTTGCACTTCACGCTCCAAATTTTTTATGATTCAATCAATCTTTCTTGGGCGAAGGGAAGGATATCTCGATCGGGGGAGAGAACGGGGAAATTCCATATGACCCAATATATCTGACAAGTCGCACTATACGTCAACCCAAGATGCATCTTCCTCCCCAGGACTTCGAAAGGGTACTTTTGGAACACCAATAGGCATTAACAGAAAGAAAAGAATTAAGTACTATATTTCACTTTGATGTGGAAACGTAAAAATGGGTTTCTTGTCTTCCTAATATTAACCTTTATCATATTTTCTGCATAGATTCAAAAAGTTCATAAAATAAAAGAAGATAGAATGAATAAATGAAAAGTCTTACGAATATAGCCTTTCAATGATGAACAAGTATGGGCACATTCGCAGATAGAAAATGGTATCAACCTACCATTGCGTATTGGTACTTATTGGGTATAGAATAGATCTGCTTCGCTTTGTTCTTACAATCATCATTGTTCCATTATTACCAACAGAATAGAACAAATATTCACCCTTGCTCCGTGATAATCCAATGAACAAGGGTCCATTGCATAGTCATAGTCTTTTCCAATGCAATAAAGTTATGTCTATTTTTCTTTGATATTTGATAAAGGGGTATTTCCATGGGTTTGCCTTGGTATCGTGTTCATACTGTCGTATTGAATGATCCCGGTCGGTTGATTTCTGTCCATATAATGCATACAGCTCTGGTTGCTGGTTGGGCCGGTTCGATGGCTCTATATGAATTAGCAGTTTTTGATCCTTCTGACCCTGTTCTTGATCCAATGTGGAGACAGGGTATGTTCGTTATACCCTTCATGACTCGTTTAGGAATAAACAATTCATGGGGCGGTTGGAGTATCACAGGGGGAACTATAAGGGATCCCGGTATTTGGAGTTACGAAGGTGTGGCCGGGGCACATATTGTCTTTTCTGGCTTGTGTTTTTTAGCAGCTATTTGGCATTGGGTGTATTGGGATCTAGAAATATTTTGTGATGAACGTACAGGAAAACCTTCTTTGGATTTGCCTAAGATTTTTGGAATTCATTTATTTCTCTCCGGGGTGGCTTGTTTTGGTTTTGGTGCATTTCATGTAACAGGATTATATGGTCCTGGAATATGGGTGTCCGATCCTTATGGACTAACTGGAAAAGTACAATCTGTAAATCCAGCATGGGGCGTGGAAGGTTTTGATCCTTTTGTTCCGGGAGGAATAGTCTCTCATCATATTGCAGCAGGGACATTGGGTATATTAGCAGGTCTATTCCATCTTAGTGTCCGTCCGCCCCAACGTCTATACAAAGGATTACGTATGGGCAATATTGAAACTGTCCTTTCCAGCAGCATCGCTGCTGTCTTTTTTGCAGCTTTTGTTGTTGCCGGAACTATGTGGTATGGTTCAGCAACTACCCCGATCGAATTATTTGGTCCCACTCGTTATCAATGGGATCAGGGATACTTTCAGCAAGAAATATATCGAAGAGTGAGTGCTGGGCTAGCTGAAAATCTAAGTTTATCAGAAGTTTGGTCTAAAATTCCCGAGAAATTAGCTTTTTATGATTACATTGGCAACAATCCGGCAAAAGGAGGATTATTCAGAGCAGGCTCAATGGACAACGGGGATGGAATAGCTGTTGGATGGTTAGGACACCCTATATTTAGAGATAAAGAAGGACGTGAACTCTTTGTACGACGTATGCCTACTTTTTTTGAAACATTTCCAGTCGTTTTGATAGACGGAGACGGAATTGTTAGAGCCGATGTTCCTTTTCGAAGAGCAGAATCTAAGTATAGCGTCGAACAAGTCGGTGTAACTGTTGAGTTCTATGGTGGCGAACTCAATGGAGTCAGTTATAGCGATCCTGCGACTGTGAAAAAATATGCTAGACGTGCTCAATTGGGGGAAATTTTTGAATTAGATCGTGCTACTTTGAAATCGGATGGTGTTTTTCGTAGTAGTCCAAGGGGTTGGTTTACTTTTGGACATGCTTCCTTTGCACTGCTCTTTTTCTTCGGACACATTTGGCATGGGGCTAGAACCTTGTTCAGAGATGTTTTTGCTGGTATTGACCCAGATTTGGATGCTCAAGTAGAATTTGGAGCATTCCAAAAACTTGGGGACCCAACTACAAGAAGACAAGCAGTCTGATACAACATTGCTTTCGTATTTTTCGACTCTATTTTCTTTTTGTGATTTGACATCGGGTACCAGGGAAATGGAAATCTTGATTTGAATCACTCCCTTTTCTTTGACTCTTTCTTTATCAGGGAAATAATCGCAAATAAACAGGTATGGAAGCTATAATTGTAAACCACGATCGAATTTATGGAAGCATTGGTTTATACATTTCTATTAGTCTCGACTCTAGGGATAATTTTTTTCGCTATCTTTTTTCGAGAACCACCTAAAGTTCCAACTAAAAAGATGAAATGATTTTTCATTATCTCCATTGAAGTAATGAGCCTCCCAATACCAGTATTGGGAGGCTCATTACTTCAACTAGTCCCCGTGTTCCTCGAATGGATCTCTTAGTTGTTGAGAGGGTTGCCCAAAAGCGGTATATAAGGCGTACCCAGTAAAACTTACAAGTAAACCAGATATAGAGATGGCGACTAGAGTTGCTGTTTCCATTATTATATATTATATAAATAGAATTTCAAGACCACAATACAATGGATCTCTGATAAGATCGTTTATTTACAACAGAATGGTATACAAAGTCAACAGATCTCAATGAATACAATCGGATTTATGGCTACACAAACCGTTGAGGGTAGTTCTAGATCTCGTCCAAGACAAACTGCTGTAGGGTCTTTATTGAGACCATTGAATTCGGAATATGGTAAAGTAGCTCCTGGATGGGGAACTACTCCTTTGATGGGCGTCGCAATGGCTTTATTTGCAATATTCCTATCTATTATTTTGGAAATTTATAATTCTTCTGTTTTACTGGATGGAATTTCAATGAATTAGATCTACAAAAACCACGAAGTTCTAGCTTTTCAATACAAAGTGAATTTTTAGGTCTCCTTTTTTTAATCCCTTTTTTTTTTGGTAGTTCGATCGTGGAATTTCTTTCTTTATTTCCGGAATATGAGTGTGTGACTTGTTATAATTGATCCTATTGATAATACAGAGAATGAATCTGTCGTCTTATCTTGATCGAGATGGTTCTACCTCGTCGGATATTCATCCTAGTATCTGGAACACAGAATAGAATATAGGAAATGGATCAAGAAATATTTGAACTATGATTCATACTTAATATTAAGACCTCGCGGCCGGATTTCAAATCATTTTCAAAGGAATTAGAAGTTCGAAATTGAAAGATTTTTCTTCTTTCAAACTCCTCTTTATTCTTTTTTTTTGACCAAAAGACAAATTAGTTCATATTTTTAGCCATTCTACCTATTGATTCTTGATTGAATAAGTGATGATCCAATGATTCTTACTCAGGGAATCTTTGGGTTTAGCTTGGGGGTTTTATTGAATCATCGTGGTTCTAGTATGAATCTGAGGTTTCAATCGATTCATAGGGTCTTAACAAGAGAAATTCCTATCAATGAGAAAAAAAAAAACAACAAACAATAGTCAAATCAAAAGCCGGATTACACACAAATAAAAAAGAACAAATCAAATATAAAAATATAGGGAAAGAGAAGATTCAAGAGGCCCGTAGGAACAATCAACATAAAGAGGAATGAGCCGACTTGAAATTTTGGCATTATTACCACAAAACAAAGAAGAACCTTCGGATTTTTATTCCTTCGTATCTTCACTTCCGAGAAGATTAAATCGTAGGATAAATATGTTTGTATTACATATCTGTTGCAACTAGTATTTGTGTGTTTCGGCTTGAGCTGTACGAGATGAAATTCTCATATACGGTTCTCAGAGGGGGATTCTCCTTGGTTTACCTATCTCAATAAAGTCTATGATTGGTTCGAAGAACGTCTCGAGATTCAAGCGATTGCAGATGATATAACTAGTAAATACGTTCCTCCTCATGTCAACATATTTTATTGTCTAGGAGGAATTACCCTTACTTGTTTTTTAGTACAAGTAGCTACGGGGTTTGCGATGACTTTTTACTACCGTCCGACCGTTACTGAGGCTTTTGCTTCTGTTCAATACATAATGACTGAAGTTAACTTTGGTTGGTTAATCCGATCAGTTCATCGGTGGTCGGCAAGTATGATGGTTCTAATGATGATTCTACACGTATTTCGTGTGTATCTCACCGGTGGATTTAAAAAACCTCGCGAATTGACGTGGGTTACAGGTGTGGTTCTGGCTGTATTGACCGCGTCTTTTGGTGTAACTGGTTATTCCTTACCTCGGGACCAAATTGGGTATTGGGCAGTCAAAATTGTAACAGGCGTACCTGAAGCTATTCCTGTAATAGGATCTCCTTTGGTAGAGTTTTTACGCGGAAGTGCTAGTGTGGGACAATCCACTTTGACTCGTTTTTATAGTTTACACACCTTTGTATTGCCTCTTCTTACTTCCGTATTTATGTTAATGCACTTCCTAATGATACGTAAACAAGGTATTTCTGGTCCCTTATAGAGAAAATAGATCATAGATATTTGTAATCAATTAGTTATCATTTTGGGAAGGAACAATAGTATTTCATTGCTACAAGTATGGATTATTGAAAAGAATAAGACATGTATTTGGACATTTTCTTTCAACTCCACAATATTGTATTTATCTATTTAATATAACAATAACATGACTAGTTGAAGGGAATTCTCCGAAAAGAAAAA